CTATAATCAGCAATCAGATAATTCATGAATCACTTAGTCAAATTCGATCTACACCAAATTATTCACAAGCAGAAACAGAAATGAAACATAGGATTGATAGAAGAAACACAATCAGAAATCAAATAGAAATAATGAAAAAAAAAGTAACGCCAGGAATTAAAAAAAAAAAAAATAAAAAGAGTAATGGAGAATCACCCCCAAAAATTTGGAAACTATTTAAAATAAAAAATATTGAATTATTAATTCAATTTTTCATTGAAAAAATATACATAGATATCTTTCTATGTATCATTGAGATGCGCAAAATCGCTCTACAACTTTTTTTCGAATCCACAAAAAAAATTATTGATAATGATAAATACATTGACAATGACAATAATGAAACAAATCAAGAAAGGATTAATATTAATAAAACAAAACAAAAAAAAATGGACTTTCTTTCTCCTATGACTATAAAAAGGTCTTTGGATAATCTTAGAAATAGTAAGCAGAAGTCACATATTTTTTTTGATTTATCTTACTTGTCACAAAAATATGTATTTTTAAAATTATCACAAACCCAAATTCTTAACTTCAATAAGTTAAGATCTATTCTTCAATATAATGGACCGTCTTTTTTTCTTAAGACTGAAATAAAGGATTTTTTTGCAAGACAAGGAATATTTCATCCCGAATTAAGACATAATAAACTTCCAAATTATGGAATGAATCCATGGAAAAACTGGTTAAGAGGTCATTATCAATACGATTTATCTCAGATTACATGGTCTAGATTAGTCCCACAAAAATGGCGAAATAGAATCACTCAATGCCATATGTCTGAAAATAAAGATTTAAACAAATGGTATTGCTATGAAAAAGACGAATTACTTGATTACAAAAAAGAACACAATTTGAAAGTATATTTATTACCAAATAAAGAGGATAATTTTCAAAAAAACTATAGATATGATCTTTTATCATATAAATATATTCATTCTGAAACTAAGAAGAACTCCTATATTTATAGATCATCATTAGAAACAAATAAGAACCAAGAAAATTCCACCAGAAAGAAAGAAAAATTTTTTAACATACTCAAGAATATTCCTATCAAGAATTATCGAGGAAAAAGCGATATTATATATATGGAAAAAAATACAGATAGAAAATTTTTGGGTTGGAAAATTAATACAAATATTAAGGTTGACCCTAATAAGGACCAAAGAATAGATAAATTTAATAATAATGGCCTTTTTTATCTTCCGATTGATTCAAATTCCGAAAGAAATTACAAAAAGGTCTTTTTTGATTGGATCGGAATGTCTTTTGATTGGATGGGAATGAATGAAAAAATCTTAATCTTAAATCACCTCATATCGAAATCGAATCCGAAAGTTTTTTTCTTTCCAGATTTTGTGATACTTTATCAGAAATATAAAGAGAAACCTTGGTTTATCCCAAGCAAATTACTTCTTTTTAATTTGAATATAAATCCAAATTTTAGTGAAAATCCAAATATCAACGGAAAGCAAGAGGGGGCTTTTTTCAATTTTAGCCCATCAAACTCAAAACAATATTTTGAATTAAAAAATCAAAACAATATTGAAGAATATTTTTCAGAATCGATCGAAAAAGTAAAAATATTCCTTAAAGGAGATTTTCCTTTGCAATTAAGATGGACTGGACGTTTGAATCAATTGAATCAAAAAATGATGAATAATATCCAGATATATGGTCTCTTGGTTAGCCTGATAAATGTAAGAAAAATTACTATATCCTATATTCAAAGGAAAGAAATGAATCTGGATATAATGAGGAAGCGTTTAAATCTTACACAATTAGCCAAAAAAGGAATATTAATTATGGAACCCGCCCGTCTATCTGTAAAAAATGACGGACAGTTTTTTATGTATCAAATCATAGGTATTTCATTGGTTCATAAAAGTAAGCACCAAAGTAATCAAAGATACCGAAAACCAAAAAATGTTGCTAAGAAGAATTTTGATGAATCCATTCCAAGACATAAAAGAAAAACTATAAATAGAGACAAAAATAATTATGATTTGCTTGTTCCTGAAAAAATTTTATCGTCTAGACGCCGTAGAGAATTGAGAATTCTAATTTCTTTAAATTTAAATTTAAAGAATAACAATGGTGTGCATAGAAATACATTATTTTGCAAGGAGAACAAGATAAAAAACTGGAGTGCATTTTTGAATGAAAGTAAACATTTTGACATAAAAAAAAATCAATTAATGAAATTAAAGTTCTTTTTTTGGCCTAATTATCGATTAGAAGATTTAGCTTGTATGAATCGCTATTGGTTTGATACCAATAATGGGAGCCGCTTGAGTATGTTAAGGATATATATGTATCCCTGATTTTCAATTTTGAGTTTCCTATATATTCTGTTGTTTTATCAATCATATTTTTCATTTTTTCTTCTGCCCGTGATCTGTATATATCCATGTTATATGCAAGTAACCAGATGCACATATGCGCTGTCTTACATCCCAGCCTAGGATACTCCAATAATAAGGAAATGACGTAGGAAATCGGGTATCAATTAAAGCTATAAATGAATCAACAGAATCTTCGTGCTAAAATATTTGGTATCGTCTTTTTGTATCACTATGCAAATGAACTCCAAAATCCGATTGATTAATGTTAATTGATAAAATCAGGAGTCTATAAAGAAATTATGATTATTGTGTATACTACATTAAAATTTCTGACATTATTATTACTGATCAATAAAAAAAATATCTGTAAAAAGGGGAGTGTGAAATTCTTTTATGGTAAAAAATTCATTTATTTCAATTATTTTGAAAGAACAAGAAGAAAACAAAGGATCTGTTGAATTTCAAGTAGTCAGTTTCACCAATAAGATACGGAGACTTACTTCACATTTGGAATTGCACAAAAAAGACTATTTATCTCAGAGAGGTCTGCGGAAAATCCTGGGAAAACGTCAACGGTTGCTGACTTATTTGTCAAAACAAAATAGAACGCGTTATAAAGAATTAATAGGACAATTGGATATTCGAGAGAGAAAAACTCGTTAATTTGAAGAGTTAGTTTGAATTTTTTGCTTAAAGTTTGATGAACTTCTTTTCGCTTTCAGCAATTCATGGAAGAATGAATCAGGAAAAACCTATGACTGTACCAGCTACAAGAAAAGACCTCATGATAGTCAATATGGGGCCTCACCACCCATCAATGCATGGTGTTCTTCGACTCATTGTTACGCTAGATGGCGAAGATGTTATTGACTGTGAACCAATATTGGGTTATTTACACAGAGGTATGGAAAAAATTGCGGAAAATCGAACAATTATACAATATTTGCCTTATGTAACACGTTGGGATTATTTAGCTACTATGTTCACAGAAGCAATAACTGTAAATGCGCCAGAGCAATTAGGCAATATTCAAGTCCCTAAAAGGGCCAGTTATATCAGAGTCATTATGTTGGAGTTAAGTCGTATAGCTTCGCATTTGTTATGGCTTGGCCCTTTTATGGCAGATATTGGGGCACAGACTCCTTTCTTCTATATTTTTCGAGAAAGAGAATTGATATATGACCTATTCGAAGCTGCCACCGGTATGCGAATGATGCACAATTTTTTTCGTATTGGTGGAGTCGCTGCTGATTTACCTCATGGCTGGATAGATAAATGTTTGGATTTTTGCGATTATTTTTTAACAGGAATTGCTGAATATCAAAAGCTTATTACACGGAATCCCATTTTTTTAGAACGAGTTGAAGGAGTAGGCATTATTGGTGGAGAGGAAGCAATAAATTGGGGTTTGTCGGGACCAATGCTACGAGCTTCCGGAATACAATGGGATCTTCGTAAAGTTGATCATTATGAGTGCTACGACGAATTTGATTGGGAAGTCCAATGGCAAAAAGAGGGGGATTCCTTAGCTCGTTATTTAGTACGAATCAGTGAAATGACAGAATCCATAAAAATTATTCAACAGGCCCTAGAAGGAATTCCGGGAGGGCCCTATGAAAATTTAGAAATTCGCCGCTTTGATAGAGTAAAAGATACTGTATGGAATGAGTTTGACTATCGATTCATTAGTAAAAAACCTTCTCCGACTTTTGAATTGTCGAAGCAAGAACTTTATGCGAGAGTCGAAGCACCAAAGGGAGAATTGGGAATTTTTCTGATAGGAGATAAGGGTGTTTTTCCTTGGCGATATAAAATTCGCCCACCGGGGTTTATTAATTTGCAAATTCTTCCTCAGTTAGTTAAAAGAATGAAATTGGCTGATATTATGACGATACTAGGTAGTATAGATATCATTATGGGAGAAGTTGATCGTTAAAAATGATAATTGATACAACAGAAGTACAAGCTATCAATTCTTTTTCTAGATTGGAATCCTTAAAAGAGGTCTATGGGATCATATGGATGTTTATCCCTATTTTTACTCCTGTATTAGGAATCACAATAGGTGTACTAGTAATTGTTTGGTTAGAAAGAGAAATATCTGCGGGTATACAACAACGTATTGGTCCTGAATACGCAGGACCCTTGGGAATTCTTCAAGCTCTAGCAGATGGTACCAAATTACTTTTCAAAGAGAATCTTCTTCCATCTAGAGGAGATACTCGTTTATTCAGTATTGGACCATCTATAGCAGTCATATCAATTTTATTAAGTTATTTAGTAATTCCTTTTGGTTATCGCCTTGTTCTAGCCGATCTCAGTATCGGTGTTTTTTTATGGATTGCTATTTCAAGTATTGCTCCTGTGGGCCTTCTTATGTCAGGATATGGCTCAAATAATAAATATTCTTTTTTAGGTGGTCTACGAGCTGCTGCTCAATCAATTAGTTATGAAATACCATTAACTCTATGTGTGTTATCAATATCTCTACGTGTGATTCGTTAAGACAGAAATTTCCCCCTACTTGTTTTCTTTCTAGTAAGGAAGTGTCATGAGTTGAATATCTATTTTCATTTTTTATTCATTATTCGGGGGTTGATGCAGGAAACCAGATAG